ATGGTTGATCCAATTTGATGGATTCACCCTCTGAAACAAGAACTTCTGGTCCCGGAGGGATAATATCAACCACTTCACGTCCATCCGATGGATCTGTTATGGTTATTTCATACCCCCCTTTTTCTTTTCGTATGATTTTACTTACTATGCCCGCCCCTGTAGCATTATAAACTGTATTGTTACTCTTGCTTCCGTCGGGATAAATCTGTCCCCTTCCCCTATTCCCCCCTACGTATATAGGATATTTTAAGAAGTGAACATCTTTCTTAGTAGCGGGGTCGGGGGAAAGAATAGGAAAGGTGATTTCACTATATTTCTGACCGGGGACAGGCCCTATCACAAGAATATTTTGTTTATTAGGGCGATAGCTCTGAAAAGACAAATTGCCTATCTTTTCTTTCATCTCGGGAGAAATACGATCGGGAGGAGCTAATTCAAACCCCTCCGGTAAAATAAGAACAGCCCCCACATTCAAACCCCCTTTCTTACCATTAGCAAGAACTTGTTTCACTTGCTTATCATAAGGAATTCGAACAACTGCTTCAAATACAGTATCAGGGAGTACCGCCTGTGGAACCTCAATATCCACGGGCTTATTAGCTAAATGGCAGTTGGCACATACAATACGCCCAGTCGCTTCTCGTGGATTTTCATAACCCTGCTGCGCAAAAATGGGATATGCGCTTGAAATGGATGTCCGAGTTATGATATATATCATGAGTGATACGGAAATAGATCGAGTAATATGTTCCTTTATCCAAGAAAAAGTCTTTCTAGTTTGCATGGTCTAATCATTGATCCGAAAAGTTCTACAATAAATTTGGCAGGTCTCTAGTATAGTTCCCTGTCCATGATTCTGCTATTTATTGGAATCATTTTACTAGAATACTATAGTATAAGTATACTATGAAAATAGTATGAAAATCACCTGTTTTTAATACTTCTGTAGAACTACAAAGTAAGAAACATTCTAATTGGATTAATATCGGCGGATCTTTTATCAATCATTCATTGAATGATAAATAACTACAAGTGACGGAGATACACGATTTAAATAATGAAAAATCCAATATTTAAAAATAGTATCGAGAATAACTGGAAAAGTGGAAACAAGACCAGATATAATTTGATCATTATGACCAAATCCAAAATCTTTGTAGACAGAACCAATCATTAGTTCCCAACCATGGGGTGAATGAAATCCGATACATAAATCGGTTAATAAAAGAATCAAAAAAGCTTTGACTGTATCACTTAAGTTATATAGGAATTCTTGAGTCCAAGAGTTAAGAATAACAAGTTCTTGATTACCTAAAATAGAATAACCGGTTAGAATAACAAAACAGATTAGATTTGTTGAGAAGTGCAAAATCGTATGGATACGATCCTCATTGTGTATCTTGATTAATTGGATCGTTTCTTTGTGGATTTCTATAGGAAGCTTTTGTAGATGTGTCTCCGAGTATTCCTTGATCATTTCTTCCAAGAAGAGGATTTCCTCTAATTCTATGAACTTTTCTAGAAGACTTTTTTCTTGCATATCATTCAAAAAATTTTCGGATTGACCCGTATTCGACCAACTAGTAACCCAAGATTCCATACTTTTAGTAAATGAGAGAGAAATCCACCGGGGCAGAAATACTATAGATGCAAGATACAAAAGAGGAGTGAATGCTTTCTTTTTTGCCATTTTTAACCTGTGAATTTTTAATTAACCCACTTCATTTGTCGACTCTATGTGATCCAATATTTCTTTCAAACCAAACATGAGTTCTAGACAAGGTATCAAACCTATTAATCTATTTTCTTTGTGATTTTGTTTGAATCTAGAAAGAATACAGAAATAGACTAAGACTCCACTTGGAATTCGACTGAAGAAATAATACAAAATTGTGTTTCCAGATATCTCAATTCATCAAATTCCAAACAAAACACGTGTCTCCTTTCGATCAATGAACAAAAGAAGTCCTTTAAGGAATGAATATTGTTGAGATTTGGAGACGTAAAGAACTCTTTTTCTATCAAAATATCCAATATTTCAAAAAAATTCCAAGGAGTTTCCATAGCCAAGAATAGAATAATTGAGAGAAAGATATTGTGATGATCAAAAAATTGATTGACAAAAAGAAAAGAATTTACAAGATATGATTTATCTGCATCTAAAGTATCACTTAGTTATAGAAAAAAACAAGATTCTTGTATTTTTCCCTCCTGCGGAGAAAGCATTCGTTCTTCAGCCCAATCCCTTTCTCAAAAGACTTCAATTGGTACGCGCAAGAAATAGGCCAATTCCGCGGCTTTTTGTTCAATTTCTCGTGGAGTCAAATTCTCATCAGTACGGGTCAACGGAATAGCCCCCCGGCCTCTGATGTCCATATAAAGGATACGGCGAGCATAAATACCCTCTTTAACTTCTATTCTAACGGATTGAATATCTTTTATACGGAATCGGAGGAATATGCGACGATTTTTTCCAGGAAATCCCCACCGAAAAATACACACCATTCCTTCCTTTCTATCGAATTGATCATAACCACTACCTACATTCCAGGAAATTGTGCACCACAAGTAGGAACTAATAAAGAGACCTGCGATCCCGTAGAAAGACATCACGATCCCTTGTGGAAAAAAAAGGATTTGCTGAGACGGAACAAAAGATATCAAATTTCTACCAAGATAACTGGAAGTTCCAACCAATAAGAATCCTAATGAACCTAAAAAAACGATAAGCGCCCAGCAAAAATTACTTAGTTTTCGAGACCCCGTTATAAGTTCTATCCATATATGTTCTGATCGCCAACTCATACTTGATCCGATTGCATTTTATTGGAATTGAGAGAATACCCCAAATGGTTTTGACTTTACTTTTTTGTTTCCGAATGAACTTTCATCAACTAGCACTAGTTTAATGTGAACTAGCACTAGTTTGATGGGAACCTTTAGGAGTAATTCCTCAAATTGGTTAGATCTAAAATAATAACACACCCTTCCTATGATCCCAATATACAGATATACATATAGATCCGCCGACTTTACATTTTGGGTATCCAGCAGTCCTGATCTATTTCAAACCAGCTGGAATTCAGTTACCCATAGATCATTTTCTGCAGGCATAAGAGCTTTTTCCTTTATGTTCGTCAGAAATCACATGTTCTACCTTATTTCCCGAAATAAATATATGGGTTATGCTACAAGTCTAAGTTTCAAAAAAACGTATGAGATTTGGTCCCCTCAGATCTAAACAATCTTGTTTTTTTGAACATGAAGAAATAAAGAAGCCATTGCAATTGCCGGAAATACTAGGCCTACTAAAGGCACAAAAATAGAGGGAAATTGGAAAGTTGTCATAAAATGGGTACCTCGATTTACTATTTGTACCTGTTCTTATTTTTTTTAATATCATATTTATTATTTATACTAATTATAATTAATAATTGTAATTAGTATGAATTCGTAGTTATTATGAATTCATTCAATTTGAAAATTCTTATTACAGATATAAGTATCTAATTGAGTATATAGAATAAGTCCAAGGAATGTAGAACTCAAAAAATGGACTTATTCGTCTATCTACATGAAAGATACATATGATAATCCATTTGATTATTTTTCTTCATTTCTTTGTGTTTTGTTATTGTCTTCGAATTTAATATTAATAGGAGTTTCTTACAAATTATTGAAAGATTCATTAGAATGCGGCACAACCGGGATTTTTAGTGAAAATAGGATTTTCGGGGGATGAAGAAAGATACAAAACCATATATCTATTTTTTTCTATATTTTAATTTGATTCTATACCTAAGAAAAAATGCGTTTTCTTTGCCTAATTTCACGAAAGGAAGAACTCGTGTTTTTATCTTGTTGATAGAGACTTCTTAATTAGTAATCGGGAATCCAGGTAAAAAAAAGAGTTATCCGCCACTTTTTATTCTTTTTACAATTAGATCTTAGGTCACTAAAGAAAACTTCATTCTTAGTTACTTTGATTCCGATAAGCAAACTACTTGTTTGCTACAAATAAAATAATTGAACCTAGCGCATTGAATTGGAATTCAAGGGAAAGAAGGCGTGGAGCTTAAATAACTCACTCAGAACACTTTTTAAAAGATTACGTGGTACGATTAGGTCAAATAAGCCCTTCTGGAATAAATATTCAGAAGCTTGTGAACCTTCGGGTATCGTTTTATTCAATGTTTGCTCAATTACTCTTTTACCCGCAAATGCAATGTAGGAATTTGGTTCTGCAATAATAATATCTCCCAACATACCAAAACTAGCTGTTACCCCGCCGGTAGTAGGAGATGTAAGGATTGATACATACAATAACTTTTTATTTGATTGGTAATCAAATAAGGCAGACGAGATTTTAGCCATTTGCATCAAGCTCAAACTTCCTTCTTGCATGCGCGCCCCCCCCGAAGCGCACACTATAATAAGAGGTATAAATTGATTGGTAGCGTACTCAATCAAACGGGTTATTTTCTCCCCGACTACGGATCCCATACTACCCCCCATAAATTTAAAATCCATAACCCCAATTGCTACGGGAATACCATTTAGTTGACCTACGCCTGTTTGAACAGCCTCGGTTAATCCTATGTTTCTTTGATAAAAATCAATACGATCTTTATAAGTCTCCTCCTCCGAATGAAATCCAATGGGATCCCCGGAGACCATGTCTTCATCCATAGGATCCCAAGTACCGGGGTCGATCAAAACTTCGATTCTTTCTGAACTACTCATTTTCAAATGATATCCACATTGTTCACAAATATTAATTTGTGATTTCAAAAGTTTCTTATAATTTAATCCATAACAATTTTCGCATTGAACCCACAACTGCTTGTATTTTTGAGTTTCATCGAGATCGCTAGCTCTTAGAGTTAAATCACTACTCTTCGCGCGGGTTCGTATACTGGGTTCACTACGAGTTTTACGTTTCTGAAAAACGCACCTAGAAATGTAACTGTCACTGCTATCACTTACAGTGGGTGTATCAA